TAATTTGCTTGGTATAAACCACGGTTTAATTTTATATGCATTATAAAGTAGTACAAATTCTGGGAAGAACCAAAGTTTCAGATTCGATATAGGACGACTTAGTATTTCTTCATTCATTCCCATCCAATCAAAAAATATTTTTTTTTGATTGGGTGAATTGATTTCTTGATCCTGAGGAATCGTAAGATAAAAAAGATCTTTTTTATCAATTTTATCAATTATTTGATAATTATTAGTCCCGGTTTTAGTATTTTTATTCTTGTTGGTATCGATCTTGATCCAGGCCTCAATATCGATTTTCTTTTTAAGACAAAAATGGAGAATTTTCCAATCAAAATATTTTCGATCCGGATTTTTTTCCATATACATAATATCACTTTTTCCTAAATAATTTTTGATAGGGATATCCCCTAGTATATCAAAAAATTTGCCCTTATGTTTATGTGTGTTGTAATTATAAAAACTCTCTCGATTCTTATTTACTTGGAATGGTGATCCATAAATATATGGGTCCCTCTTATTTTCATAATTAATAGATCTATAAGATAAAAGATTATATCTATAGTATTTTTGAAAATTCTCATTTTGATTTGGTAATGAATATACTTCGTAATCGTTTTGTTTTTTGTAATGAATTAATAGGTCTTTTTCATATGAATTCTCTTTGTTTAAATCTTGATTTTGAATTGTACGACATTTATTGATTCTATTTTTCCATTTTGCTGCTATTAATCTAGACCATCTAATCTGAGATAAATGGTATTGATAATGACCTCTTAACCAGTTTTTCCATTGATTTATTCCAGAATTCCGAAGTTTCTTATGTCTTAATTCATAATGAATTATTCCTTGTTTTCCAAAATAATCTTTTATTGAAGTCTTAAGAAAAAAAGACGTTCCGTGATATTGAAGAATAGATCTTAACTTATACAAGTTAAGAACTTGTGTTTGTGATATTTTGTAAAATACATATGCTTGTGACAAGGAGGATAAGTCAAAAAAATTCTGTGAATTCTTATTACTAATATTATAAAGTGACTTTTTTATAGTCGAAATAAAATTCATTTTATTTTGATTTGTTTTATTAATTCTTTTTTTATTTTTTTTATTATTGTAAATGGATTTATCAATCATTTTTTTTGTTGATTCAACAAAAAGTTGTATATTAATTCTGGGAATATTAATAATAGATAGAAGGATATCTGCGTATATCCTTTCAGTGAAAAATTTTATAAAATAATGTAATTTACGGATTAATCGAGTATTTCTTCTTTTTAATATTTGCCAATTTGGTGATTCGAATCTTTTAGCATTATAACTTGTTTTATTAGGACTATCATTTATTTCTGGAGTCACTTTTTTTTTATTTTTTGTAATTCTTTTTATTTGATTTCTGATTGTGCTTGTTCTATCAGTCAGATCTTTCATTTTTTTTTCTGTCAGTAAAAAATTTGTCCAATATGTAGATTGAATTCGACTAAAGGATTTATGAATTATATGATTGCGGGTTATAGAATCTTTTTCTTTTTTTTTTTTAGTTTCGCTTGATTTATATATTTCTCTCAATCTAAATAATAGAATTGGATTTACTTTTGAGAGTTCTTTTTTTATTTTTTTTAAAAACGGAATGCCCTTGATAATCCATTTTTTTGTTTTTTTTGAGATATTTAGAAATTTTGTTCTTTCTTTTAAAACTTTTAGAAATATAAAATACTTTTTTTTCAATTTTCCAATTTTTTTTTCGAGTTTCTTAAAAATGGGTTCAAAAAAGGAAGGCCGTTTTTGGGGAGAACCAAAAGGAAGTTCAGCTTCCATTCCCCAAACCGTTAAAAAAAAAAAATCATCTTTTTGTCCTTTCTTTTTGATTCGATCTATATGAGAGGACCGTGGCTTAGATCTGTGCCAGGGTTTCAGACAGAAAGGAAATAGCATCTTTATTTGAATACCGTCTATTAACCAATTTTTCGGAAATTCTGTTTCTGATAATTGAACACCATTATAGGTGCATTTAACATGCATTTCTTTATTCCATTCATTTAAATCCTCAGACCACTCAGGAAATTGTAATAATAGCATACGGCCAATATTTTTAGCTATTATCAATGACGGTAATATAATATATTTTCTAAGAATCGATTGAGTTATTAACATGGAACCTCTTATTACTTGAGCAAATGGAATGGTATCCCAGGCTTCTGCTACTTCTATCCGCGCTTTCTCTTTTCTTTTGTTCTCTTCTTTTTTGTCCTTTTCCTTTTTTTCCCTTTCTTTTATTTCTTCTTCTGTATAATCTGAAATTTTGAATTCTGCTCCCTTTCCTATACAATTTCGAAAAATGAGTTTTATCAGTTCGGAGATATCAAAAAAAAAAGGGTGTGATTTGTCTATTCTGTCCAAAAAAAGCGGAGAATGTGCATTTGCTTGAAAAAGTTCCCAAATAACTGTTTTACATCTTTGGGCTCGCATTGAACCTTTGATTATGTCTCGACGAAAATCAGAT